CGAAAAAACCCTGGGTACATTACCCCAAAATGTTCCATCTTCCTAGAAAAGTGGATTCGTTCCAGAAAGGTTCCAGAAGATGTTAATCGTAAGCAAGAAGATTGTTTACGAAGAAACAACAAGAAAAATTCATATTCTGATACATAAAAGTTATATAGAAATCGAGATAGTCTTTTATTTTCTTTTGAAAAAAGAAAAATGGATTTCATTGAAGTTATAAGACTATTCCAATTCAAATAATAGTTGAGAAAGAATCGCAATAAATGCAAAGATGGAACATCTTGGATCCGGTATTCAAGCAGTTGAATCAAGATTTCAAAATGGATAGGATAGGGTATTTCTATATGTGATAGATAATGTAAATGCAAAAATTTGTCTTCTAAAAAGGGAAATATGGAATGAATAGATCGTAAATTTTGAAACTTTGGTATTTCTTTTTCTTCCGGACAAGATAGTTGTCCTAGTGACAATGGGATTTCTACAACGATTGCAAACCCCTCAGATAGAATCTGAGAATAAAACTCCGAATAAAAATGATTGCTGTGATCCAACAATCGATCTTGGTTAGGATGATTAACCGAATTAATCCAAAAATTCTGCTGATACATTCGAATAATTAAACGTTTCACAAGTAGTGAACTAAATTTCTTGTTATTACAACCAAAAATTTCCACAGATTCGGAACCATTTAATACATAATCATGGGCAAATGCATAAATATATTCCTGAAAGAGAAGCGGGTAAACGAAGTATTGTTGACGAGATTTCTGTTTTTCCGAATACCCTTCGAATTTTGCCATTTGTATTTCTACTTGAATCAGAGAAAAAAAGCATTTCTCGATTTACCAAATGATGATACATAGTGCAATATGGTCAGAACAGGGTGTTACATTTTTTAAAACAAACCCTGAAAAGAAAGGGAGTCTAATCCATAGATCTTTTTCTGCTCCTTTTCTATCTAATTAGTTTATGTTTGTTCTAATTACAAAAAAGAACAAATCTTTTATTTTTGCAGGCCAATCGCTCTTTTGACTTTGGAATACAGTATCTTTATCAATATACTGCTTCTTTTACACATTCAATTCATAACATTCCTTTTCAATCCATAATCAAGAATAATTAGGATTCCTAAAAAAAAATTAAAGAGTCCACCAATAGGAAAACCCAACCTTTCCCCGCATGAGGCACTAATCTATTTTTAACGTCTAATTAGATCGGGGAATAATTTCAATTAAGAAGTTAAGCTCGTTGCTTTTTATTTTATCAGAATTAGAGCCAGGCTCTATCCATTTATTCACTAGACCCAGAAAATCGGAGTTTTGTTATTCCAAAAAAAAAACAAATTTCATTTATTACGACATGCTATTTTTTCCATTCATTACCTTTGAGGATCAGTCGTGGTCTTCTAGACTCTACCAAGAGTCTGGACGAATTTGTTGCTTCATCCAAATGTGTAAAAGATCATAGTCGCACTTAAAAGCCGAGTACTCTACCATTGAGTTAGCAACCCAGATAAAATAGGATCTTAGATACGATCGAAATACAAAAATCGATGGAATTACACCGGATGCTCCTGGCAAAACATTGAATTAGCAAGACATCAAAAGAAAGATTTTATCACCCATTAAAAACACTCAAATAGCAAAATAAACAGATCGGTTAAATTTCACTAAGGTTAAAGACCGGCCCCAATCATAATAGCAAAATCGTTTTTTTAGCATTTAAATAGAAAAATCTTATACGAAAGTACACGCAAGGGGGGTCAACCCTATCATTTGAGCAAAGTGTAGACAGAAATACCTAATATGGAGTGACGATAAAGAGACCTATCTAGCTACAAATTCTAGCTGTTCAACAGAGCTTTGTCAATAGAAATACAATGGTAAGAAAACCAATTAGATACAAATAAGGAAATTAAATAAAGGCTTTTGTTGGATTGGCACGACATAAATGCAGTAAAAAAATAGGACTAAAAAAGAGGCAAATTGTGTCTAAATAATTAAGGGATATTAATGACCCTCCCCTACTTTTTTATTTTTTATGCATTTAGTTCTTCAATTAACTCAAAGTTCTTTCTTTATCTTTAAAGAATTCTGCTTTCCTTAAAATATCATAAACAGTTCTTGTAGGTTGAGCACCCTTTTCAAGGAAATAGAGAATAGCTGGAACATTTAAACAAGTTTGATTCTTTATCGGATCATAAAAACCGACTTTTTGAAGATCTCTTCCTTCTCTTCGAGATCGAACATCAATTGCAACGATTCGATAGACAGCTTATTGGGATAGATGTAGATAAACAATGCCCCCCCTAGAAACGTATATGAGGTTTTGTCCTCATACGGCTCGAGAAAATGATTCGAATTTCTATCTATAATACAAGTAGATAGAAATTAGACTATGACTTGCATTAATTTACTTAAAAAAACAAATTTCATTTATACTCATGACTCAAGTTGGCTAATTTTTACTGACAGAATTCAAAAGAGAAATCCTTCAAAATTTTTTGAGTCGTCTCTAAACTCTTTTCTTTATCTCATCTCGAACAAATTGACTTTTAGTCCTTCTTCGGATCTAATTCTATTGTTGAGATGGTTGAAAATCATGTTTACTTGTTCCGGAATCCTTTATCTTTGATTTGTGAAATCCTTGGGTTTAGACATTACTTCGGAAATTCCTATTCTTTTTTCTTTCAAAAGAGTAGCAACATACCCTTTCTTTTTTTCTTATTTCCTTCAATAAAGCATTTTCCTCTTCTAGAGAAATCGAATATGAACGGTTGATTCTGATAGATTTTAAATCGAAAAAAAAGTTTCCCAATCTTCCAAAATTAGACTTTTTCTTATTTTAACCTTTCAATTTCTATATTAAGGATAGACTGACAAAGTTGGCCTAATTTATTAGTTTTCACTAACCCTAGATTCTTTCCCTTGATAAAAAATCAATTCTGTCTTCTCGAGCTCCATCGTGTACTATTTACTTAGAAACAACCCAGCGCAAATTTGGTTCGGGACAAATAGAATAGACTATGTCGAGCCAAGAGCATTTTCATTACTATGGAAAATGGTGGATAGCAAAATCCACAATCGATCATCTCCTTCAAGTCGCACGTTGCTTTCTACCACATCGTTTTAAACGAAGTTTTACCATAACATTCCTCTAATTTCATTACAAAGTGGTATCGAGAATTGATCCAATATGGATGGAATCATGAATAGTCATTGGTTTTATATACTAATTCAAACTTGCTATCTATGGAGAAATATGGATAAAAGAAATAAGTATTTATCGGGGAAGACTCTGCACGGATCCAATTTATTTAAACCCATATTCTATCATATGAATGAAACATAGTTTGAAAAAGAGGAATAAAATAGTTTGCTTAAGACTTATTTATTATTGAATTTCCATCCTCAACAGAGAACTCGAGATGATCAATCTTGAAATGAGAAGAATCAACTCTTCTCCAACAAATAAACTATGCCAATGAAAAGATTAGCAGTTTTTTGTTAGTTATAAACTTTTCATAGTTCTTCGACTGGAATAACAGGAGTAACAAAAGAAAGAAAAAATGAAGTAAAAAAAATTAGTGTAAAGTAAAATTAAGGTCTTTGCTTTTACTTATAGCATTCTTTCTTTTACTTTTAGGTAACAGAAAGAACTAAAAATGAAAAATAAGAAAAGTATGATTTTTTGTATAATTTTTTTCGAATCTATTCTATTCTATCCAACGAACAGTTCTTACCTTATCCTTACCGGAATGGATCATTCTGGATATTTAAAGAATCACAGATCGAAATTGTTTTCGCTTAACCGAAGAAGAGCCCCTCCTTTTTACTAATAAAACAACAAAACAAAAATCTATCTGTATCATAAAGAGATAAGTCTAATTTTTTATACAGCGTTTTCCCTCATAAATTTTTGTTTTCAATCAATTCCAAAGTCGAGTAGACAGAATATATGAATTTATTCTAACCCTCACATTCCATTGATTTAGAAATGGATATTTGCAAATCAGATAATGCCTAAAATAAAAAAATCTATCCTTTCTTCGTAGAATGGAAACCCCTTTTTCTTCACATTAGGTGTCAAATGTATCCTGTAAGAATTCCCACGTCATGGATATGGAGCATAAAGTTTATCTAAAAAGTTTGAATTTTAAAACACATATTCAAAAATTGTTAATGAAAAATAACAATATTCAATTTGCCTGGACTTGAGACTTGATTTTGTTTTCTGAGAAAGAAAAACAATCCTTAGAAATACATCTAATCTAAGAGTTCATAAGAAATAATTATTCTCTTTAATAAGCTTTTGTGTCGTGTAGGGCACAATATGATTCTATCTTTCGTTTCATGAAAAAAAAATCTGGGACGGAAGGATTCGAACCTCCGAATAACGGGACCAAAACCCGCTGCCTTACCACTTGGCCACGCCCCATTTCTTTTATGCGACACTAATAAACAGTATTAGTATTATATATTATTCGTCAATCCCACTTCAATTACCTAAAAAATGGGGGATATTTTCTTGCTAGGATTCTAAACATGCGGATAATATAGAATCCAAAAAATGCATTGATCATTACATGGAATTCTATTAAGATATTATATGAAAGTCGAATTTCTTCCATTCTCATTTGAGAATGAGAATACAAGGAGGTATTTTTTGTTTTGGAAAGTCCGAAGAAAAAAGGGTTTTGAATCCACCTTTTCTTTTCCGTTTTCCCTTAGAAAAATAACTCAATCAAAATCCAATTATCTACTCTACAAGAACGAAATGCTTGTTATGCCTAATATACTTAGTTTAACCTCTATCTGTTTTAATTCTGGTCTTTATCCGACTAGTTTTTTCTTAGCCAAATTACCCGAAGCTTATGCCATTTTCAACCCAATCGTGGATGTTATGCCTGTCATACCTGTACTCTTTTTTCTATTAGCGTTTGTTTGGCAAGCTGCTGTAAGTTTTCGATGAAATCTTTACTATTCTGTTCTGTCTGCCAAATTGAATGATGTATTCATTCCAAAAAAAAAAATGCAAAAATGTAGAAGAGCCGAGAAGTCTTATATTATGAACTTTCGATTCTAAAATTCAAATTCTTCTACATTGAATGTATAGCTGCAACAATAAATTTGGATCAGCCTTTCTACCCCCTGCACCTACGTTGAGCAGGTACCTTCAGGTACCCACACAATACTTAAACTAATTTTTGATATTGATAAGACTGCTTATTATAAAGAAATTCTTGCAATTTTTTTTAAGAATTGATTTTTGCATTTTTTAGGTGTCAAAATAAAAAAAACCATCCTAGTGGATCTGTGCGGTAAGGAAAAACGGGTAATCTATTCCTTAAAAAAAAATCTTGGAGATTATGTAATGCTTACTCTCAAACTCTTTGTTTATACAGTAGTGATATTCTTTGTTTCCCTCTTTATCTTTGGATTCTTATCTAATGACCCAGGACGTAATCCTGGACGTGAGGAGTAAAAATCCAAAATTTTGGGGAATTTTTTCTTACAAATTGGATTTATTTCGTATATTTATCTATTTCGTATATTTATCTATGAGAAAATCCGGGGGTTAGAATTCCTTACAATTCTAAAGTCCCAAACGATCCGAGGGGGCGGAAAGAGAGGGATTCGAACCCTCGGTACAAAAAAATTGTACAACGGATTAGCAATCCGCCGCTTTAGTCCACTCAGCCATCTCTCCCCGTTCCAAATCAAAAGGTTTTCGTGATATGACAGAGGCAAGAAATAACGATTACAAAAAATCCTTCCTTTTTTCATTTCAAAAGTGCCTAAAAATTATATTGCCAATTCCATTTTAGTTATATTCTTTTTTATTAATGTTAATAAAAAAAAGGAGAAAATTCTTGTTTCTTCTTTCTAAAATTCGATATAGGCTGAGAGACAATCAGATATATTTTCTCTTCAGCGGGCATTTCCGTATAGGACTTGTTAGAATAAAATAAGCAGGTTATAGAAAAAAATTCTTAGCAAACCCACCATAAAATTGGAAAGAAACATAAAGTAAGTAGACCTGACCCCTTGAATGATGCCTCTATCCGCTATTCTGATATATAAATTCGATGTGGATGAAATTGTTGTATAAGCGGATTTTTTGTATTTCCTTAGACTTAGACCACGCAAGGCAAGAATTTTTCGCTATTTACGATTTCATATTCTTGTTACTAGACGTTCTATAGAAATAAGAAGAAATCGCAACTCTTTTCCGTTACACATAAAAATGGATTTCGAAAGTCAATTTTTCTTTTCAATATCTTTCTTTTTTTTTTTCAGAATCCTATTTTTGTTCTTCCACCCATGGAATAGAAAGCGAATGAGAAAAGAGGGGTTATTTTTTTTTTCTCTTAAAAGATAGGAAATAGGAATCATAGAATAATGCTGAATTCAAATGTTTATTTCTTTATTTCTATAGTATAAGAAAAATGAATCTAATAAAATTCATGGATTTACCACGACTTCGGTTGTGACCCCATAGATAAAAATGCAAAATTTCTATCTTCGAGACCGTTGAAAAAGGGCATTGAACGAGAAAGAAATCGTCCACAGATAATCAAACTATCATATGCCTTGGAAGTAATATGAGGTGCTCGGAAATGGTTGAAGTAATTGAATAGGAGGATCACTATGACTATAGCCCTTGGTAGAGTTACTAAAGAAGAAAATGATCTATTTGATATTATGGACGACTGGTTACGAAGGGACCGTTTCGTTTTTGTAGGATGGTCCGGCCTATTGCTCTTTCCTTGTGCGTATTTCGCTTTAGGGGGTTGGTTTACAGGGACTACTTTTGTAACTTCTTGGTATACCCATGGATTGGCTAGTTCCTATTTGGAAGGTTGTAATTTCTTAACGGCGGCGGTTTCCACCCCTGCCAATAGTTTAGCACACTCTTTATTGCTACTATGGGGACCGGAAGCACAAGGAGATTTTACTCGTTGGTGTCAATTAGGTGGTCTGTGGACTTTTGTCGCTCTCCACGGGGCTTTTGCACTAATCGGTTTCATGTTACGTCAATTTGAACTGGCTCGGTCTGTTCAATTGCGCCCTTATAATGCAATTTCATTCTCTGGTCCAATCGCTGTTTTTGTTTCCGTATTCCTTATTTATCCACTGGGACAATCTGGTTGGTTCTTTGCACCGAGTTTTGGCGTAGCAGCTATATTTCGATTCATCCTTTTCTTCCAAGGATTTCATAATTGGACGTTGAACCCCTTTCATATGATGGGAGTTGCCGGAGTATTAGGTGCGGCTCTGCTATGCGCTATTCATGGGGCTACTGTAGAAAACACTCTATTTGAAGATGGTGATGGTGCAAATACCTTCCGAGCTTTTAACCCAACTCAAGCGGAAGAAACTTATTCAATGGTCACTGCTAACCGCTTTTGGTCCCAAATCTTTGGTGTTGCTTTTTCCAATAAACGTTGGTTACATTTCTTTATGCTATTTGTACCCGTCACCGGTTTGTGGATGAGTG